GCTCACGTAGCTTACCTAAAGCATGACACTGAAGATGTTAAGACAAACCCTAGAAAGTTTCGTAAGCACAAAAGTTTGGTCCTGACTTTACTGTCAACTTTAACTAAAATTACACATGCAAGTATCCGCACCCCCGTGAGAATGCCCTATAGCTTCCATAGGAAACATAGGAGCTGGTATCAGGCACAAATAGTAGCCCACGACACCTTGCTAAGCCACACCCCCAAGGGAACTCAGCAGTGATAAACATTAGGCAATAAGCGTAAGCTTGACTTAATTAAAGTTAAGAGAACCGGTTAAACTCGTGCCAGCCACCGCGGTTATACGAGAGGTTCGAGCTGACAGAAAACGGCGTAAAGAGTGGTTAGTTTTAAATGTAACTAAAGTGAAATACCCCCTTAGCTGTTATACGCACCCGGGGGATAGAACACCAAAAACGAAAGTAACTTTAACATAAGCGATGCCACGAAAGCTACGAAACAAACTGGGATTAGATACCCCACTATGCTTAGCTGTAAACATTGAGTGATTTTTTACCTTATCATTCCGCCTGGGTACTACGAGCACTAGCTTAAAACCCAAAGGACTTGGCGGTGCTTTATACCCACCTAAAGGAGCCTGTTCTAGAACCGATACCCCACGTTTAACCTCACCCTCTCTGGTTCTTCCCGCCTATATACCGCCGTCGTCAGCTTACCCTGTGAAGGTAAAGAAGTTAGCATAATCAGTTCTACTAAAAACGTCAGGTCGAGGTGTAGCATATGAGAGGGGAAGAAATGGGCTACATTCCTTATACTAAGGCAACACGGACAATATTATGAAATAAATATTAGAAGGAGGATTTAGCAGTAAGCAGCAAATAGAGAGTCCTGCTGAAACTGGCCCTAAAGCGCGCACACACCGCCCGTCACTCTCCCCGACCCGTTAAACTAAAAGTAAATTAAACCTAAAAAAGGAGAAAGGGGAGGCAAGTCGTAACATGGTAAGTGTACCGGAAGGTGTACTTGGGCAAACCAGAGCATAGCTAAGACAGTTAAAGCATCTCCCTTACACTGAGAAGACCCCCGTGCAAATCGGGCTGCTCTGATACCGAAAAGCTAGTCCGTGCATTGAAATAAAAGTTTTAACTAACTAACATTTAATAAACTAAAGTATAAAAGTAAACCATTTTTCCACTCTAGTAAGTGAGACAGAAAAAGATACAGGAACAATAGAAAAAGTACCGCAAGGGAAAGCTGAAAGAGAAATGAAAAAACCCAGTGAAGTTAAACTAAGCAGAGACTACTACTCGTACCTTTTGCATCATGAATTAGCAAGTCACATCAAGCGAAATGCATTGTAGTTTGAACCCCCGAAACTTGATGAGCTACTTCAAGACAGCCTATAAATAGGGCCAACCCGTCTCTGTGGCAAAAGAGTGGGAAGATCTTCAAGTAGAGGTGACAAACCTATCGAATCAAGTTATAGCTGGTTACTCATGAAATGAATAGAAGTTCAGCCTTTAGCCTCCTAGAGACTAGAATATTTTAATTTTTACCGTCAATTAAGAAGCCTAAAGAGTTAGTCAAACAGGGTACAGCCTATTTGACCTAAGATACAACTTTATTAGAAGGATAAGGATCATAATAAATAAGACCCTGTGCCCAGGTGGGCCTAAGAGCAGCCATCCAAAGTAATAGCGTTAAAGCTTAAGCACATAACCAGTCTGTAATTCTGATATTTAATCCTAATCCTCTTTAATTAATGAGTCATTTCATAACATGAAAGAGATCATGCTAGTATGAGTAATAAGAGGCACAATGAGCCTCTCCAAGCACAAGTGTAAGTCGGAGTGAACTAATCACCGATCATTAACGGACCCAAAAAAAGAGGGTAAACCAAATTAATTAGCTAACAGGAAAACTCTGGCGTATAAAACCGTTGAACCCACACAGGAGTGCTATAAATGGAAAGATAAATGGGAGAAAAAGGAACTCGGCAAATGTAATGAAGCCTCGCCTGTTTACCAAAAACATAGCCTCTTGTAAACTAAAGATAAGAGGTACCGCCTGCCCTGTGACATAACGTTTAACGGCCGCGGTATTTTGACCGTGCAAAGGTAGCGCAATCACTTGCCTTTTAAATGAAGGCCTGTATGAATGGCAAGACGAGGGCTCAACTGTCTCTTTCTCCTCATCAGTGAAATTGATCTTCCCGTGCAGAAGCGGGAATATTACCATAAGACGAGAAGACCCTGTGGAGCTTTAGACCTCAGACAGTCCATAAAAAGGGGGATAAATAAAGACCTCAAACTAATTGGAAACTGTCCTACTGTCTTTGGTTGGGGCGACCGCGGGGTAACAAAAAACCCCCACGTGGATTAAGAATATATTCCTAAATCTAAGAGTTACAACTCTAGGAAACAGAATTTCTGACCTTAAGTGATCCGGACTTCCGATCAACGAACCTAGTTACCCCAGGGATAACAGCGCAATCCTCTTTTAGAGTCCATATCGACAAGGGGGTTTACGACCTCGATGTTGGATCAGGACATCCTAATGGTGCAGCCGCTATTAAGGGTTTGTTTGTTCAACAATTAAAGTCCTACGTGATCTGAGTTCAGACCGGAGTAATCCAGGTCAGTTTCTATCTATGATGTTTCCCCTCCTAGTACGAAAGGACCGGAGGAGTAGGGCCAATGGTAAAACCACGCCCTAATCTTACCTTATGAAACAAACTAAAAAAGATAAGAGATTACACGAGATAATTATAGACTATGATGTGTTAAGGTGGCAGAGCTCGGCTATTGCAAAAGGCCTAAGCCCTTTGAACAGGGGTTCAAATCCCTTCCTTAACTATGCTTAACAATGTTCTTGCCTTCCTAATCAATCCCCTTATAATTATCATTTTTGTCCTTCTAGCAGTGGCTCTTCTAACTCTTGTAGAACGAAAAGTACTTAGCTACATACAACTTCGTAAAGGACCTAACGTGGTTGGACCATACGGTCTGCTGCAACCATTCGCTGACGGTTTAAAACTTTTTACAAAGGAACCAGTACGCCCATCTACATCCTCTCCTGCCCTATTTCTTTTTACCCCCATAATAGCTCTTACCCTGGCACTTATGCTGTGGGCCCCCTTGCCAATACCTTTCTGTGTGGCTGACATTAACCTGGGCATTTTATTTATCCTAGCATTATCAAGCCTTGCCGTTTACTCTATTCTTGGATCCGGGTGAGCATCAAATTCTAAATACGCACTAATTGGAGCTCTTCGTGCAGTAGCACAAACTATTTCTTATGAAGTAAGCCTGGGCTTAATCCTTCTAAATACTATTGTTTTTACGGGAGGTTTTACACTTCAAACGTTTAGCACAGCCCAGGAAGCCGCATGATTAATCCTACCAGCGTGGCCTCTTGCTGCTATGTGATATATTTCGACCCTCGCTGAAACTAACCGTGCCCCCTTCGACCTAACAGAGGGAGAATCAGAACTAGTATCAGGTTTTAACGTTGAATATGCTGGGGGACCATTTGCCCTCTTTTTTCTAGCTGAATATGGGAATATTCTGCTCATGAACACTTTATCTGCAGTTCTATTTTTAGGGTCCACAACATTTCATGAACTCCCTGAAATGACTTCTATTACCCTAATATTTAAAGCAGTGTCTTTATCTGTAATCTTCCTTTGAGTGCGGGCATCCTATCCTCGGTTCCGCTATGATCAACTTATACACCTAATCTGAAAAAACTTTCTTCCTCTTACATTGGCCCTGGTTATCTGACACCTGTCGGTCCCAATTACACTCTGTGGACTACCACCACAGTTTTAAACTTGGAGATGTGCCTGACAAAAGGGCCACTTTGATAGAGTGGGCCATGAGGGTTAGAGCCCCTCCATCTCCTTAGAAAGAAGGGACTTGAACCCTACCTAAAGAGATCAAAACTCTTAGTGCTTCCACTACACCACTTCCTAGTAAAGTCAGCTAATTAAAGCTTTTGGGCCCATACCCCAAACATGTTGGTTAAAGTCCTTCCTTTACTAATGAACCCTCTTATTTTGTCCACCCTAATGATGGGAATTGGGCTAGGGACAACAGTCACCTTCGCAAGCTCCCACTGGTTACTAGCCTGGATTGGACTTGAGATAAATACCCTCGCTATTCTACCACTAATAGCACAGCGTCACCATCCACGAGCCGTAGAAGCCACCACTAAGTATTTCCTAACGCAATCAGCAGCCGCTGCAACAATTATATTTGCTGCTGCCACTAACGCGTGGATTACTGGGCAGTGAGATGTTCAATGTATTTCCCACCCCGTACCAACCACACTAATATGTATAGCACTATTTCTTAAGATTGGACTTGCCCCCCTTCATGCATGACTTCCTGAAGTAATTCAGGGCCTAGACTTAACGACTGGGTGAATTATATCTACTTGACAAAAATTGGCCCCTTTTGCCCTTCTTGTTCAAGTCCTACCAAACATGCCTACCCTAATAACAATATTAGGACTAATTTCAATAGCAGTTGGAGGGTGGGGTGGACTTAACCAGACACAATTACGAAAAATAATAGCCTACTCCTCGATTGCTCACCTGGGCTGAATGGTAATTGTCCTTCAGCATTCCCCAGCAATAACAATACTTGCCCTGACAATATACATTCTAATAACAACCTCTGCATTCATAACATTCAAACTGCTTAAATCCACTAACATCAATACCCTAGCATTATCTTGATCAAAAGCCCCTGTGGTTACAGTAATAGCCCCGCTTGTAATACTATCATTGGCCGGCCTACCCCCACTATCTGGTTTTATGCCTAAATGACTTATTATTCAGGAACTCACTAAGCAAGACCTAGCTCTACCTGCAACTTTAGCAGCTATAATAGCCTTATTAAGCTTATTCTTTTATCTACGCATCTGCTTCTCCCTATCCTTTACATCACCCCCTAACAACTTACTAGCTTGTATCCCATGACGAATAAAAATAGTAGAAGTTACCATGCCATTGGCTGTTTCTTCTTCTTTATCAATACTCTTGCTGCCGTTAGCCCCCGCTTTACTATCACTGATATTGGCACCATAGGTGCTTAGGATAATTAAGACCAAGAGCCTTCAAAGCCCTTAGTGGGAGTTAAAGTCTCTCAGCCCCTGTAAGACTTACGGGACATTAACCCACATCTTTTGTATGCAAAACAAACACTTTAATTAAGCTAAAGCCTTTCTAGAAGGGCAGGCCTTGATCCTACAAACTTTTAGTTAACAGCTAAACGCTCAAGCCAGCGAGCTTCCATCTACCTTTCCCCCGCCTTGACAGGGCAAAAAAGGCGGGGGAAAGCCCCGGCAGGTAACTAGCCTGCTTCTTAAGATTTGCAATCTAACGTGGAAACACCCCAGGGCTGATAAGAAGAGGATTTTAACCTCTGTATATGGGACTACAATCCACCGCTAAACTCTCAGCCATCCTACCTGTGGCGATCACACGATGATTCTTTTCAACTAATCATAAAGATATCGGTACCCTCTATTTAGTTTTTGGTGCCTGAGCGGGGATAGTCGGAACTGCTTTAAGCCTTCTCATCCGAGCTGAATTAAGCCAACCGGGCTCTTTGCTTGGGGATGACCAAATTTATAACGTAATCGTTACTGCACATGCATTTGTAATAATTTTCTTTATGGTTATGCCAATCATGATTGGGGGCTTTGGAAACTGACTAGTCCCCCTAATGATTGGGGCCCCCGATATAGCTTTCCCCCGAATAAACAATATAAGCTTCTGACTGTTACCTCCCTCTTTCCTTCTATTACTTGCGTCTTCTGGTGTAGAGGCCGGAGCAGGAACTGGGTGAACTGTATACCCACCTCTAGCAGGAAATCTAGCCCATGCGGGAGCCTCAGTTGATCTAACCATCTTTTCACTCCACCTGGCAGGAATCTCATCAATTTTAGGAGCAATTAACTTTATCACAACGATTATTAATATAAAACCTCCTGCAATCTCACAATACCAAACCCCCTTGTTTGTTTGGGCTGTACTGATTACCGCAGTCTTACTTCTCCTTTCCCTCCCCGTACTAGCCGCTGGCATCACTATACTGCTTACCGACCGAAATCTAAACACCACATTCTTTGACCCTGCAGGGGGAGGTGACCCTATTCTTTACCAACACTTATTTTGATTTTTTGGTCATCCTGAAGTTTACATCTTAATTTTACCAGGATTTGGCATGATTTCCCATATTGTTGCCTACTATTCAGGCAAAAAAGAGCCCTTTGGTTACATGGGAATGGTTTGAGCTATAATAGCAATTGGCCTACTTGGATTTATTGTGTGAGCCCATCACATATTTACTGTCGGAATGGACGTTGATACCCGAGCCTACTTTACATCTGCAACAATAATTATTGCTATCCCCACAGGGGTAAAAGTATTTAGCTGACTAGCCACTTTGCATGGCGGGTCTATCAAATGAGAAACCCCTCTATTATGGGCCCTGGGATTCATCTTCCTATTTACTGTTGGAGGGCTAACAGGAATTGTCCTGGCCAATTCATCTCTGGATATTATGCTCCATGACACATATTATGTAGTTGCTCACTTCCACTACGTTCTTTCTATGGGGGCAGTGTTTGCAATTATGGGGGCCTTCGTTCACTGATTTCCCTTATTCTCTGGGTACACTCTTCATAATACATGAACAAAAATCCATTTTGGAGTTATATTCATCGGAGTTAATCTCACATTCTTCCCTCAACACTTCTTAGGTTTAGCAGGTATGCCTCGCCGGTACTCCGACTACCCTGATGCCTACACATTATGAAACACAGTCTCATCTCTGGGGTCTTTAATCTCACTAGTCGCAGTAATCATATTCCTGTTCATTATTTGGGAAGCATTTGCCGCTAAGCGAGAAGTATTGTCAGTTGAACTAACCGCAACCAATGTTGAATGACTCCATGGATGCCCTCCCCCATATCATACATTTGAAGAGCCTGCATTTGTGCAGATCCAACAACACAACTATTAACGAGAAAGGGAGGAATTGAACCCCCATACACTAGTTTCAAGCCAGGCACATAACCGCTCTGCCACTTTCTTAATATAAGGTACTAGTAAAATGAATATAACGCTAGCTTGTCAAGCTAGAATTGTGGGTTTAACTCCCACGTACCTTATTTATGGCACATCCCTCACAATTAGGATTCCAAGATGCAGCTTCACCCATTATGGAAGAACTACTCCACTTTCATGATCATGCACTAATAATTGTCTTTTTAATTAGTACACTAGTACTCTATATTATTGTTGCAATGGTAACAACAAAATTAACAAATAAATTTATCTTAGACTCTCAAGAAATTGAAATTATCTGAACCCTACTCCCAGCAATTATTTTAATTTTAATTGCTCTGCCATCCCTACGAATCCTATACCTAATGGATGAAATTAATGACCCTCACCTCACTATTAAAGCGATAGGCCACCAATGATACTGAAGCTATGAATATACTGACTATGAGGACCTCGGCTTTGACTCCTATATAATCCCAACCCAGGACCTCGCCCCAGGTCAGTTTCGACTGCTTGAAGCTGATCACCGAATAGTTATTCCTGTAGAATCCCCCATCCGGATTTTAGTTTCAGCTGAGGATGTCCTCCACTCATGAGCAGTCCCAAGCCTAGGTGTAAAAATAGATGCTGTCCCAGGACGATTAAATCAAACAGCTTTTATTACATCACGTCCAGGAGTATTTTATGGTCAATGCTCGGAGATTTGTGGCGCCAATCACAGTTTCATACCTATTGTAGTTGAGGCAGTGCCTTTGGAACACTTTGAAAACTGATCATCACTAATACTTGAAGATGCCTCGACAGGAAGCTAAACCGGGCCCTAGCATTAGCCTTTTAAGCTAAAGATTGGTGATTCCCAACCACCCCTGACGGTATGCCACAGTTGAATCCATCACCCTGATTTGCTGTTCTAGTTTTCTCCTGATTAGTTTTCCTTATTATTATCCCACAGAAAGTGCTAGCTCATAAATTTATAAATGATCCAGCACCTCAAAACGTTCAAAAAGTAAAATCTGAATTCTGATCTTGACCATGACACTAAGCCTCTTTGACCAATTTATGAGCCCTACACTTATAGGAATTCCTTTGCTAGCCCTAGCCTTAATATTACCATGAATCATTTATTTTAACCCTGACTCACGATGGGCACTAAACCGATTAACCACGCTTCAAGCTCTGTTTATTAAGTGGTTTACAAAAGAGATTTTTCAACCTATAAATCTAGGGGGCCATAAATGAGCCGCCCTATTAACTTCCCTGGTCTTATTCCTGATAACTCTTAATATATTAGGCCTCCTCCCGTACACATTTACACCCACAACACAACTATCCATGAACTTAGCCTTCGCATTTCCCCTATGGCTATCAACAGTCCTTATTGGTATGCGGAACCAACCAAATAAATCACTAGCTCACCTTCTCCCTGAGGGTACCCCTATTCTTCTTATCCCTATTCTAATTATAATTGAAACCATTAGCCTTCTTATTCAACCTGTCGCTTTAGCTGTTCGGCTAACTGCTAACCTAACAGCAGGTCACTTACTCATTCAACTGATTTCAACCGCAGCCTTTGTCCTGCTCCCATTGATACCAGCTGTTGCTTTACTTACATCTATTCTTCTCCTCCTTCTAACTCTTCTTGAAATAGCGGTAGCAATAATTCAAGCCTACGTATTTGTACTTCTCCTAAGCCTTTATTTACAGGATAACGTATAATGGCCCATCAAGCACATGCATATCACATAGTAGACCCAAGCCCGTGACCCCTAACTGGAGCAGTAGCTGCCCTGCTATTAACATCTGGCACAGCAATTTGAATGCACTTTAACTCTACTACCCTAATACTTCTAGGAATAGCCCTGCTCCTACTTACAATTTACCAATGATGACGTGATATTGTCCGTGAGGGCACCTTTCAGGGTCACCATACACCCCCAGTCCAAAAAGGACTTCGATATGGTATAATCCTATTTATTACGTCAGAGGTATTCTTTTTTCTTGGCTTCTTCTGAGCCTTTTATCACTCTAGCTTAGCCCCTACACCTGAATTAGGAGGATGCTGGCCCCCTACTGGTATTACCACTTTAGATCCCTTTGAAGTTCCATTATTAAACACAGCAGTTCTATTGGCTTCTGGCGTTACAGTTACTTGAGCTCACCATAGTATTATAGAAGGACACCGTAAACAGGCCCTTCAATCTTTGACACTAACCATCTTACTTGGGTTCTACTTTACATTCCTTCAAGGAATAGAGTATTATGAAGCCCCTTTTACCATTGCTGACGGGGTGTACGGATCAACCTTTTTTGTAGCAACCGGATTCCATGGACTTCACGTTATTATTGGGTCTACCTTCCTGGCCGTTTGCCTGCTCCGACAAATTCAGTTCCATTTTACATCCAGCCACCACTTTGGATTTGAAGCTGCAGCCTGATATTGACACTTTGTAGATGTAGTATGACTATTCCTTTATATCTCAATCTACTGATGAGGATCTTATCTTTCTAGTATTAAAAGTACAAGTGACTTCCAATCACTTAGTCTTGGTTAAACTCCAAGGAAAGATAATGAATCTAGTGACAGTAATAATATTAATCTCAATAGCTATCTCTATAGTTCTAGCCATTGTCTCTTTCTGACTACCTCAGCTATCCCCTGACTACGAAAAATTATCTCCTTACGAATGTGGCTTTGACCCACTAGGTTCCGCCCGCCTCCCTTTTTCAATGCGCTTTTTTCTGGTGGCTATTTTATTTCTTTTATTTGACTTAGAGATTGCTCTTCTTCTTCCACTACCATGAGCAGATCAATTATCATCCCCTCTCCTTACATTTTCATGAGCATCCGCTATTCTAGTGCTTTTAACATTAGGCCTAATTTATGAATGAACACAAGGAGGACTAGAGTGGGCTGAATAGGTTTTTAGTTTAAAAAAAACATTTGATTTCGGCTCAAATACTTGTGGTTAAAGTCCACAAAAGCCTTGATGACACCGATTCATTACGCCTGCTCATCGTCATACCTTATGGGTCTTGTGGGTTTGATTTTATTCCGTACCCACTTATTGTCTGCCCTACTATGTTTAGAGGCTATAATATTAACTTTATTTATTTCTCTTTCTGTCTGAGCCCTCGTATATATGTCAACCTTATTTAATGCATGTCCAATAATTCTTCTAGCATTATCAGCCTGTGAAGCAGCCGCAGGCCTAGCTCTTATAGTTGCCACTGCCCGGGCTAATGGAACAACCCGCCTAAAAAGCTTACGCCTCCTAAAATGTTAATAGAACTAACGGCTACAACAATGCTTCTCCCTATAATCTGATTATCTCCCCCTAAACAACTATGGAAGTGAGCATTAACTTACAGCTTATTAATTGCCTTAGCCAGCCTCACATGACTAAAATTCCCAATGGAAACAGGGTGAACTTTTATTAGTACTTTTATGGCTACTGACCCCTTGTCTACTCCACTGCTAATCTTAACCTGTTGACTCCTCCCTCTAATAATTCTTGCTAGCCAAAACCATATGTCATTAGAACCACTCAACCGTCAACGAACCTATATCTCCCTCCTGGTGTCATTACAGATTTTTCTTATCATGGCCTTTGGAGCAACCGAGATAATCATATTTTATATTATATTTGAAGCCACCCTAATCCCAACACTAATTATTATTACTCGGTGAGGAAACCAAACAGAACGGCTAAGCGCCGGTATTTACTTCTTATTTTACACACTAGCTGGGTCTTTACCACTTTTGGTAGCCTTACTTCTGCTTCAAAATTCAACAGGATCATTGTCTTTTTTGACCGCACAATTTTTTCAACCCCTAAATATTCAGTCCTCCGCAAACAAAATTTGGTGAGTAGGGTGTGTCTTAGCTTTTCTTGTAAAAATGCCATTGTATGGAGCACATCTATGACTTCCTAAAGCTCACGTAGAAGCCCCCGTTGCGGGGTCTATGATCCTTGCTGCAGTTTTATTAAAATTAGGAGGGTACGGCTTAATACGAATTATTATTATTTTAGACCCCTTAACTAGCCAACTCAGCTACCCATTTATTGTTCTTGCCTTGTGAGGAGTAGTAATAACTGGATCGATTTGTCTTCGACAAACTGATTTAAAGTCATTAATTGCTTACTCCTCAGTAAGTCACATAGGTCTAGTAGCCGCTGGTATTTTAATCCAGACCCCTTGAGGATTTACGGGGGCACTAATCCTTATGATTGCACACGGTTTAACATCATCAGCCCTATTCTGCCTGGCTAACACAAATTATGAGCGTATCCACAGCCGTACTATAATTTTAGCACGGGGCCTTCAAATAGTACTCCCCCTAATGGCCACGTGATGATTTTTGTCCACCCTAGCTAACCTTGCACTTCCACCCCTTCCTAACTTAATAGGAGAACTGATAATTATTACATCTTTATTTAACTGATCATACTGAACACTTCTATTAACTGGAATTGGTACTTTAATTACTGCAAGCTATTCTCTTCATATGTTTCTAACCACACAACGAGGGCCTGTTACTTTAGCTCTAATATCAGTTGAACCAACTCACTCACGAGAACATTTAATCTTAGTAATACATCTTTTGCCTCTAATTCTCCTATTAATAAAACCCGAGCTAATTTGAGGATGAGCCTAAAGCAATTGTAGTTTAAAGAAAACACTAGGTTGTGGTCCTAGAAATAAGAGTTAGATTCTCTTCAATTGCCGAGAGGGGTCTGAGCGACAGCAAGAACTGCTAATTCTAGCCCCTTTGGTTAAATTCCAGAGCCCACTCGCAATGGGGCTTCTAAAGGATAATAGTTCATCCATTGGTCTTAGGAACCAGGAACTCTCGGTGCAACTCCGAGTAGTAGCTATGAACTTGACGACTATGATTATGGCATCAAGCTTAGCACTTATCCTTGCAATTCTAATTTTACCGGTATTAGGGACCCTTCAACCGGGCCCTAATAAGGATAGTAAATGACCTCTAAAAACCGCTAAAGCAGCGGTAAAACTATCATTCTTCATTAGCCTCCTTCCTTTATTTACCTTTATAAACCAAGGGACTGAAACCATCATTACTAGCTGAGAATGAATAAATACGCTCTTATTCAACGTAAATATTAGCTTGAAATTTGACCTGTATTCAATTGTTTTTACTCCTGTTGCTCTTTATGTCACATGATCAATTTTGGAATTTGCAAATTGATACATACACTCTGACCCTAATATTAATCGATTCTTTAAATATTTACTGATATTTCTAATCGCTATAATTGTGCTAGTAACAGCAAATAACATGTTCCAACTATTTATTGGATGAGAAGGAGTGGGCATCATATCGTTTCTTCTTATTGGTTGATGGTTCGGACGAGCAGATGCTAACGCAGCTGCCCTACAAGCAGTTATTTACAATCGAGTAGGAGATATTGGATTAATTATAGCAATAGCCTGAATAGCAGTAAAACTAAACTCATGAGATATACAACAAATTTTTAGTTTGGCTCCGGAGTATGACTTGACACTGCCACTTTTTGGGCTACTTCTAGCAGCTATGGGAAAATCTGCCCAATTTGGTCTTCACCCCTGACTGCCATCTGCAATAGAAGGCCCCACACCTGTCTCAGCACTACTTCACTCAAGCACTATAGTAGTTGCAGGAATCTTCCTATTAATCCGTATGAGCCCAATTATAGTGGGCAGCCCTGTAATTATAACTGCTTGTCTTTGCCTAGGTGCCCTAACGACTCTGTTTACAGCAACCTGCGCACTAACGCAAAATGACATTAAAAAAATTGTAGCATTCTCCACATCAAGCCAGCTAGGCTTAATGATAGTTACCCTCGGGCTAGGACAGCCCCAATTAGCCTTCCTTCATATTTGTACCCACGCATTTTTTAAAGCTATACTATTTCTTTGCTCCGGCTCAATTATCCACAGCCTTAATGATGAGCAAGACATTCGGAAAATGGGGGGAATACATCATCTGACACCGTTCACCTCATCATCTTTAACCATTGGCAGTCTAGCCTTAACAGGAACTCCATTCCTAGCTGGCTTTTTCTCAAAAGACGCAATTATTGAAGCTCTAAATACATCATACCTTAACGCCTGGGCCCTAGTACTAACCCTATTAGCTACTTCATTCACCGCCGTCTATAGCCTACGAGTCATTTACTTTGTATCAATGGGATACCCACGTTTTAACGCTTTATCCCCTATTAATGAAAATAGTACAGAAGTGATTAACCCTTTAAAGCGGCTTGCATGAGGAAGCATTGTAGCAGGATTACTAATCACATTTAATATTACACCTGAAAAAACACCCGTTATAACGATGCCCACGTTGCTAAAAATAAGTGCCTTAGCCGTAACTTTATTGGGATTAGCAATAGCATATGAACTAGCCTCTATAACCTCTAAACAGTTTAAGGTCAAACCTCTCTCTATCCCGCACCATTTCTCAAACATACTAGGGTTTTATCCCCAGGTTACTCATCGGTTAGCCCCAAAAATTAACTTAACACTAGGACAATTTATTGCCAGTCAAATGATTGATCAGACATGAATAGAAGTTGTAGGGCCTAAAATAGTAGCTAATACTAACATTCCGTTAGCCTCATCTACAAGTAATATTCAGCGGGGGGCAATTAAAACATACCTTCTTCTGTTTCTAATTACACTTACTATAGCAATCTTCGTTGTCGTTATCTAACCACCCGAAGAGTCCCCCGACTTAGACCTCGAGTTAACTCTAGAACAACAAAAAGAGTTAATAACAAAACCCACCCGCCCAAGACTAGAATTCCCCATCCTGAAGAATATAACAACACAACCCCTGACACATCACCACGAGAGAGTGAAAACTCACTAAACTCATCAACCAAAATTCAAGAACCCTCAAACCACCCATCTGAAAAAATCAATGAAGCTACTACTACTAACATGACATAAAATAATATTAAAGCCAGCACGGGCAAGCTCCCTAGACTCTCTGGGTATGGCTCTGAAGACAAGGCCGCAGAATAAGCAAAAACAACAAGTATACCTCCCAAATAAATTAAAAATAAAATTAATGACAAAAACGAACCCCCATGACCAGCCAGTACACCACACCCTATCCCAGCCACAACTACTAGTCCTAAAGCAGCAAAATAGGGGGACGGATTGGACGCTACCGCTGCTAGCCCTACAACTAAACCCGTAAGAAGCAAATACCCTAAAAAAGTCATGATTCTAACTTGGAGTTTAACCAAGACCTGTGACTTGAAAAACCACCGTTGTATTCAACTACAAGAACTTAATGGCAAACATTCGAAAAACACACCCTATTTTTAAGGTTGCAAATGACGCCCTCGTTGACCTACCTGCCCCATCAAACATTTCTATTTGATGAAACTTTGGATCCCTTCTAGGACTATGTTTAGCCGCCCAAATTGTTACAGGATTATTTTTGGCCATACATTACACCTCTGATATTTCTACAGCTTTCTCATCCGTTACTCACATCTGTCGAGATGTAAACTACGGATGGCTTATTCGTAACATGCATGCTAATGGGGCTTCTTTTTTCTTTATCTGTATCTATCTTCACATCGGGCGAGGACTATACTACGGATCTTACCTCTATAAAGAAACATGATCTGTAGGGGTTGTGTTACTGCTTCTAGTTATAATAACGGCATTCGTAGGCTACGTACTGCCCTGAGGCCAGATATCATTTTGAGGAGCAACCGTAATTACAAACCTATTATCTGCCGTCCCTTATATTGGAAACGCCCTTGTTCAATGGATCTGAGGAGGGTTTTCAGTAGATAACGCTACCCTAACTCGATTCTTTGCCTTTCATTTCCTTTTACCATTTATTATTGCTGCTGCAACACTAGTCCACCTGATCTTTTTACACGAAACAGGCTCAAACAACCCTACTGGTCTGAACTCTGATTCTGACAAAATTTCGTTCCACCCATATTTCTCTTATAAAGACCTGTTAGGATTTGCTGCGCTTCTGGCTGCCCTAATTTTGTTAGCTTTATTTTCACCCAATTTACTAGGCGACCCCGACAACTTTACCCCAGCTAACCCGTTAGTAACTCCACCTCACATTAAGCCAGAATGATATTTCTTGTTTGCTTATGCTATTCTTCGATCCATCCCAAATAAATTAGGAGGAGTACTAGCTCTTCTATTTTCCATTCTAGTCCTACTTCTGGTACCCATCTTACATACATCGAAGCAACGAGGCTTAACATTCCGGCCACTAACCCAATTTTTATTCTGGCTATTAGTAGCTGATGTTATGATCCTAACCTGAATTGGGGGTATACCAGTTGAACACCCATTCATTATTATTGGCCAAGTTGCCTCGTTCCTATACTTCTTTCTATTTCTTATTTTAGCCCCATCCGCTGGGTGACTAGAGAATAAGATGTTAAAATGACAATGCACTAGTAGCTCAGCATAAAGAGCGCCGGTCTTGTAAGCCGGATGGCGAAGGTTTAAATCCTTCCTTGTGCTCGAAGAAGGGGGATTTTAACCCCCACCCCTGACTCCCAAAGCCAGGATTCTCAACTAAACTATTCTTCGCCGAGATCTGCCCCCCACGACTAATTTCGCCTAAAAGTTGACTATATTTTTCAGACCTAAAATCCAACCCACGCGATCGTTATCGATGAGTTTACCGAGCTCTTCCAAAAATGACCCCTTAAACCCCAGACTTATCCAATATCAAAAATTGAGAGACTAAACCCTGCCGAGGGGTCGCCGAGTACCGCCCTATTTTTCCCGAGCCCCGCCCACAGCCAAAATCAATCGGCGAAATTTCCTCAAAAATTGGGTCAAAATTGCCGAGCTCTTCCAAAAAAATGGCCAAAAAAATGGCCAAAAAAGCTGCCGAGTACCGCCCGAAAATTTTTCACTAAAAAAACAATAGGCGCGAGGCCTTCATTTTTTTTTTATGCAAGTACATATATGTATATAGGGCATAAATTGAATGAGGCACATCCTCGATTGCCTCATAAAGTTAATGGTTGACAAGACTTCAAGGAAGTATTGCACACGGTTATGCTCAAATGCACTCTCTTAATTAAGCATAGATCGGTGTGAATGTTTTGTTTCCATGATCGATAGAAATCAATAGAAGAAAATCATTCAGTCAAACAAGCACTTCCTAATAATCTGGCATACCTAAAATGTAAGCATCCTTTCACAAGTCTCCTCATCATTCAAAGGTTGTACTTATTTGTATCCTTGTTTTGAGCCCAATGACAGTAGATAAGACATAAGGTGAGATAAGTACATATTCCGTCGAGACACCGTCATCACGTTATAACTTAAGGTTAACTCTTATTGAAAGGTCAGGGTCCCACATCTTGGGGGTCGCACACCAGTGAACTATTACTGGCATCTGGTTCCTATTTCAGGTCCATTTGTCCATTAATACTCATTCGTTCCTTGAACCTGACATAAGTTAATGGTGGAGTACATATTCTGAAGTTACCCACCATGCCGAGCATTCTTTCCATAGGGCTATGGGTTTTTTTTTTATCTAAATTTCACCTGGCATCTCACAGTGCAGCGCTAAGGCTAACTAACAAGGCTGTACATCTAGACAATCTGCCGCTAATAATATGGTGATAGTTAATGAAAGATATTCGTTTTTTAAATTGCATAACTGATATCTAGAGCATAAATCATAAAATGAAACTCTTAAAATTTCTATGATTTTTCCCCCCGGCTTTTGCGGGTCAAACCCCCCCTACCCCCCCAATACTCGAGAGATGACTATGACTCCTGCAAACCCCCCGGAAACAGGAAAATCCCTACTAGTATTTTTTGATGCCCCCTTTGTAAAATTTTTGCGTGTATTTACACTATTAAAATAATGCAAAT